TTCCCTTTTGGAAGATACAGGGGCGAAACAATCAACCTATTGATATTGCAAGACCAAAAAGATTCTTCCAATGTCTCATTTCTGGGTCCAATGGAATTCATAGGTATAGGAAGAAGCCCCATCAAATAGAGATTTTTTCTTTCGACAATCTTTCGATTGTTAATACGAGATATAAGGACCGCTACTACAAGCAGTATTATACCTTTGATCGTGAAATATCGATTGCTTCTTGAACCCTGTGAATCACGTGAAAGTAGGATACTCCAAATTCGGGGGTCAAAGAGTTTCATAAAACGTTCTTGGTGGAAAAGAATGTGAGTGAAAGATCCCACTGAATCGAATTTGGTCCATGAATCTAAGAAATAGTGAGAATTCTTGATCTCTCTCAATATCTCTCTCAATTCGAAGATCCAGGATTTGAATTGATGTCCTCTCATTGATTCCTCCTAAAGATTTCATTTCAATTGGAATTTGGTTATTTACGATGTACGATGATCCCTGTTAAGCATCCATGGCTGAATGGTTAAAGCGCCCAACTCATAATTGGCAAATTCGTAGGTTCAATTCCTGCTGGATGCACGCCAATGGGAACGTTCAATAAGTCTATTAGAATTGGCTCTGTATCAATGGAATCTCATCATCCATACATACCGAATTGGTATGGTATATTCATACCATAACATATGAACAGTAAGAACTAGAATTCTTATTGATACTGGAACTCATAGGGAAGAAAATGGATTTATGGATGGAATCAAATATGCAGTATTTACAGAAAAAAGTATTCGGTTATTGGGGAACAATCAATATACTTCTAATGTCGAATCAGGATCAACTAGGACAGAAATAAAGCATTGGGTCGAACTCTTCTTTGGCGTCAAGGTAATAGCTATAAATAGTCATCGAGTCCCGGGAAAGGGTAGAAGAATGGGACCTATTATGGGACATACAATGCATTACAAACGTATGATCATTACGCTTCAACCAGGTTATTCTATTCCACCTCTTATAGAGAAAAGAACTTAAAGCAAAATACTTAATAACACGGCGATACATTTATACAAAACTTCTACCCCGAGCACACGCAATGGAGCCATAGACAGTCAAGTAAAATCCAATCCACGAAATAATTTGATCCATGGACAGCGTCGTTGTAGTAAAGGTCGTAATGCCAGAGGAATCATTACCGCAGGGCATAGAGGGGGAGGTCATAAGCGTCTATACCGTAAAATAGATTTTCGACGGAATGATAAAGACATATCTGGTAGAATCGTAACCATAGAATACGACCCTAATCGAAATGCACACATTTGTCTCATACACTATGGGGATGGTGAGAAGAGATATATTTTACATCCCAGAGGGGCTATAATTGGAGATACCATTGTTTCTGGTACAGAAGTTCCTATATCAATGGGAAATGCCCTACCTTTGAGTGCGGTTTGAACTATTGATTTACGTAATTGGAAGTAACCAATTAGGTTTACGACGAAACCTAGAAATCGATCACTGATCCAATTTGAGTACCTCTACGGGAGAAACCTCAGCAGAAAACTGTTGAGTAACGGCAGCAAGTGATTGAGTTCAGTAGTTCCTCATAGAAAATTATTGACTCTAGAGATATGGTAATATGGAGAAGACAAAAAAAAATTGTTTGAAGCACGCACAGAACCGGAGAGCGCCCCTTGTTTCAAAGAGAGGAGGCCGGGTTATTCACATTTAATTTGATGGTCAGAGGCGAATTAAAAGCTAAGCAGTGGTAATTATAAAGATCCCCCGGGGAAAAATAGAGATGTCTCCTACGTTACCCGTAATATGTGGAATGGAAGTATTGACGTAATTTCATAGAGTCATTCGGTCTGAATGCTACATGAAGAACATAAGCCAGATGACGGAACGGGGAGACCTAGGATGTAGAAGATCATAACATGAGTGATTCGGCAGATTTGGATTCCTATATATCCACTCATGTGATACTTCATCATACGATTCATATAAGATCCATCTGTCTAGATATCATCATATACATCTAGAAAGCCGTATGCTTTGGAAGAAGCTTGTACAGTTTGGGAAGGGGTTTTTATTGATAAAAAAGAAGAATCTACTTCAACCGATATGCCCTTAGGCACGGCCATACATAACATAGAAATCACACTTGGAAAGGGTGGACAATTAGCTAGAGCGGCAGGTGCTGTAGCGAAACTGATTGCAAAAGAGGGTAAATCGGCCACATTAAGATTACCATCTGGGGAGGTCCGTTTGATATCCAAAAATTGCTTAGCAACAGTCGGACAAGTGGGTAATGTTGGGGTGAACCAAAAAAGTTTGGGTAGAGCCGGATCTAAGCGTTGGCTAGGTAAGCGTCCTGTAGTAAGAGGAGTAGTTATGAACCCTGTAGACCATCCCCATGGGGGCGGTGAAGGGAGAGCTCCGATTGGTAGAAAAAAACCCACAACTCCTTGGGGTTATCCTGCGCTTGGAAGAAGAAGTAGGAAAAGGAAAAAATATAGTGATAGTTTTATTCTTCGTCGCCGTAAATAAATAAGAATATAGAAAACTGAATTTTTAGAATTTGAAATAATGTGATGGGCGAACGACGGGAATTGAACCCGCGCGTGGTGGATTCACAATCCACTGCCTTGATCCACTTGGCTACATCCGCCCCTTATCTAGCTAAAGGATTTTAGCTTTTTTCTTTTTCCATTCATCATTATTGTATTTATTCTTACCTTCATACTTAGATCGATATATTGGGCATAGAATGCCAATTTCAAAAATGTAATGTAATAAAGGAGTAATCCCCTGTGACACGTTCAATAAAAAAAAATCCTTTTGTAGCTAATCATTTATGGGCAAAAATTGAAAAACTAAACATAAGGGAGGAGAAAGAAATAATAGTAACTTGGTCTAGGGCATCTACCATTATACCCACAATGATTGGCCATACAATTGCTATTCATAATGGAAAGGGGCATTTACCTATTTATATAACAGATCGTATGGTGGGTCATAAATTGGGAGAATTCGTACCTACTCTAACTTTCGCAAGACATGAAAAAACCGATAATAAATCTCGTCGTTAATTTTTTCATTTTTTTTATTTAATTAAAATTTATAAAAAATAATTAATAAGATAAGATTTTAATTAAAAATAAAAATATAATATTTTAATTTTATAAGTAAAATTAGGCAGTTTTTATTCATTTTAGTGGGGATAACCTTATGATAAATAGAAAGAACTCGCGTTGGAGTACAGAAATTAAAGCTTTAGCTCAACATAAACATATATGTATGTCGGTTTTCAAAGCACGAAGAGTAATTGATCAGATTCGTGGACGCTCCTATGAAGAAGCACTTATGATACTAGAACTTATGCCTTATCGAGCATCTTATCCCATTTTGAAATTAGTTTTTTCCGCGGCAGCAAATGCTAGTAATAACATGGGCTTAAACAAAGCTTATTTATTTATTAGTAAAGCTGAAGTTAACACAGGTACTATTGTGAAAAAATTAAGACCCCGGGCTCGAGGACGTAGTTATCCGATAAAAAGACCTACTTGTCATATAACAATTATATTGAGGGATAAAACTAAATTATTTAAAGATGAATCTTAACTTTCGATTCATCTTTCGAAAAATATATATATGGAAAGATAATCTAATAGAAAAATATGGGACAAAAAATAAATCCACTTGGTTTCAGACTTGGTACAACCCAAAGTCATCATTCCTTTTGGTTCGCACAACCACAAAATTATTCCGCGGGTATACAGGAAGATGAAAAAATACGGAATTGTATCAAGGATTATGTACAAAAAAATAAGAGAACGTCCTCAGGTTTCGAAGGAATAGCACGTATACAAATAAAAAAAAGAATCGATTTGATCCAAGTCATAATCCATATTGGATTCCCTAATTTATTAATAGAGGGCCGAACACGAGGAATCGAAGAATTACAGATGAATGTACAAAAGGAGTTTCATTCTGTGAACCGTAGACTCAACATTGCTATAACAAGAGTTGAAAAACCTTATGGACAACCTAATATTCTTGCGGAATATATAGCTTTACAATTAAAAAATAGAGTTTCATTTCGAAAAGCAATGAAAAAAGCTATTGAATTAACTGAACAAACGGATACAAAAGGAATTCAAGTACAAATTGCCGGGCGTATCGACGGAAAAGAAATTGCACGTGTCGAATGGATCAGAGAGGGTAGGGTTCCTCTACAAACAATTCGTGCTAAAATTGATCATTGTTCCTATACAACTCGAACTATCTATGGAGTATTAGGCATAAAAATTTGGATATTTGTAGACGAGAAATAATGGACCTTTATTTGTCTTGCCGTTCTGTCCAGTGATAGAACAAAAAAAAAGAAAAAAATGACAAATTTGATTTTTTATTCCATTAACATTAAATCAAACAAAACTGAGCAATTCAAATTCTATAAGGTTGAATAAAAATTAGATTGATCATTTAAGAGAATTGCTATGCTTAGTGTGTGACTCGTTAGTTTTTTTGTTAGTTTATAGTATAGTTGGAATTCAAAAAATTTGACCGACCCTCACTATGAGCTTACTAACTATATAAACTAAATAACCAACTTATGGCTTCGTTTCATATTGTCGAGATTCCAAGAAACAGTCACTATATGACTAGATCGATCATATAGTTGTAGCAACTGAAATTTTTTCATAAAAATTTTAAATCTTATTATAGGTTGCGAAACAAAAATAAAGGGATGTGGATAAATGGAAGGATGATAGTAAAGAAAGAACACAAAGTATCCATGATATATGATTCCAATATGTATGGTTTATGAATTATCTCACAAAAGGCAATGTGATAAAGCATCAATACTGATATAATATCAATAATTTAAAGATAACGAGCCTCGGGTTAATATAAACTAAGAAAATTAACTCAGGAACAAATTTTGTTGGGGTTCCATTGCGGAGTTCGGGCCTAACCATTAACGAAGAGGCTATGGGAACGACAGAACCCATGATTGCATAGGATTTCATGAAAACAAACGAATCCTAATGATTCATTGGGTGGGATGGCGGAACGAACCAAGAACAAATTGATTTATTCTAAAAGTAACAAGGTCTTGACCCTACGAATGTAGCACGAAAGAGTCAATATTCGCCCGCGAAACCCTTAGTTTTTAGTTATTGAATTACATACAATCTACATTTTGTTTTAGCGCGATTCGATACAAAATAAATAATGTTGATCTGGTATATAAAGCTTACTCTTAACTAGATAACATAACAATACTAAACTATCCTAGAATAACAAAATCAAATAATATAACAAAACAAAATAACATAATAAATTCCATTACATTAATAAGTGTATTGTGTATCATTTATTAATATTAAATATATGTGTATCCGTAGTAATATTAATGAATTTAAATATATGTGTATCCGTAGTAATATTAATGAATCATTTCATTCGCGAGGAGCCGGATGAAAAGAAACTCTCATGTCCGGTTCTGCAGTAGAGATGGAATTTAATTAAGAAAGAACCATCAACTATAACCCCAAAAGAACAAAATTTCGTAAACAACATAGAGGAAGAATGAAAGGAATATCTTGTCGAGGCAATCGTATTTGTTTCGGCGGATACGCTCTTCAAGCACTTGAACCCGCTTGGATCACGGCTAGACAGATGGAAGCAGGACGAAGAGCAATGACACGATATGCGCGTCGTGGCGGAAAAATATGGGTACGTATATTTCCCGACAAACCTGTTACAGTAAGACCCGCAGAAACACGTATGGGTTCGGGGAAGGGGGCCCCCGAATATTGGGTATCCGTTGTTAAACCGGGTCAAATACTTTATGAAATGGGCGGAGTATCAGAAACTGTAGCCAGAGCAGCTATTTTAATAGCTGCGCGCAAGATGCCTATACGAACTCAATTCGTTATTGAGGGATAGGGATGCAGAAATTAAAAGATAAGGTGATGATGAAAAATAGAAGTTTATTTTTTTATAGACAGACAATATTTCTTTTTATTTCTTTTTTATCCTTTGCAGCAAAATAACAGATTAAAATAAAAATGATATGATTCAACCTCAGACCCTTTTGAATGTAGCGGATAATAGTGGAGCTCGAAAATTGATGTGTATTCGAGTCCTAGGAGCTGGTAACCAACGATATGCTCATATTGGTGACGTTGTTGTTGCCGTAATCAAAGAAGCAGTACCAAATATGCCTCTAGAAAGATCAGAAGTTATTAGGGCTGTAATTGTGCGTACATGTAAAGAACTCAAACGTGACAACGGCATGATAATACGATATGATGACAATGCCGCAGTTGTTATTGATCAAGAAGGAAATCCAAAAGGAACTCGAGTTTTTGGTGCGATCGCTCGGGAATTGAGACAGTTGAATTTTACTAAAATAGTTTCATTAGCTCCCGAGGTATTATAAATACTAGTAGTATATTAAATATACTATGATATAGCGGGGTATCTGGAATGGGTCAAGTCAATTAGTAGATTGTGTATCACGCATATACTTTTAATTAATTTAATTAATATAAATAAATTTAATTATTTTTTATTAAAATAATAAATAAACATGTTTATTATATAAAAATTAGGGGGTACCAATAATTATAGTTCGCCATGGGTAAGGATACTATTGCCGATATAATAACTTCTATAAGAAATGCTGACATGGATAAAAAAAGAACGGTTCGAATAGCATCTACTAATATTACCGAAAACATTGTAAAAATACTTCTACGAGAGGGTTTTATCGAAAACGTTCGTAAACATCAGGAAAGTAACAAATGTTTCTTGGTTTTAACCCTACGACATAGACGGAATCGAAAGGGAATATATAGAACTATTTTAAAACGTATCAGCCGACCCGGTCTACGAATCTATTCCAACTATCAACAAATTCCTAAGATTTTAGGTGGAATGGGAATTGTAATTCTTTCGACTTCTCGAGGTATAATGACAGATCGAGAAGCTCGACTAGAAAAAATCGGGGGAGAAATTTTGTGTTATATATGGTGATCTTACACCCCTTCCTCCTGTTATCTTAATTTTATCTCTAACTTCCCTTGTTGGAAAAAGAGAGTAAAAATAAATTATATAATCCTTTCTCCATTAGTTGATACTTCAAGAGGCTTACCTCGAATAAAAGACTAAAATTAATTCATGAAGGTTTAATTATTGAATCGCTTCCCAACGGTATGTTCCGGATCCTTTTAGATAATGAAGATCTAATTCTAGGTTATGTTTCAGGGAGGATACGGCACAGTTTTATATAGATACTACCATGAGATAGAGTCAAAATTGAAATAAGTGGTTATGATTCAACCAAGGGACGTAGAATTTTATAGAATTCACAAATTCGAACTATTAGGTGATTTTTTAAACATTCCTTTCATAGGGATACAATTTGAAGTTAAAAAAATCAAGAAACTTATTTTTTTCAAGGATGTAGATTCAGAATTAAGGTAAGGAATGAGA